TAAATTTGTATTTGAAATTTTAGTATTGAGATTAATTTACAAATTTTTTCTACTAAATTTTGGGCTTTTTATGGTAAAAAAAATGTGAAGTTAAATATACATATGTTATATATAATATGTGATGCATAAGTTAACTTTATCAAAACTTGTTAATTTTGATACGCTTAGTCGAGCCTTCCTTGGTTTCGGGGTTTGACAAGGAGAACAGGATTTACTGAGCGTAGGGGGTAGGGGGGTTTGTCGCGCAGAAACCAAAAGGGGGCATATAGTATAAGGCTGTGTTGAGTATGGATATGTTATGCACTTGAGATAAACTAATGTAATTCTTATGTTATGTCTTTTAATCATTAACCTACATTGTTAATCACAAGAAAATGCTCTACCTTAATTCAATATTTGTGCCTGCACTCTGAAATGTGGATGAAAAGCAGACCAAAAAGAGAACCCCTATGCATATAAAAGAACGCCCGGCTTGGTGGGTAACGAGACATATGTACCACACCATGAATCAGATGCCAGTATAGATTTGAATTAGGGGAATTCACATTCCCATGCCCGTGAAATGGGAATCAGATGCCAGTAATAATTCATAATTTATCACCCTCCACTTTTGTCCCTGATTCTATCATGAATATTATGCAATTATATAAACTGGTTGGTGGTTTCTTACTACATTAATTATTCCTAAATAGATGTTTATTGAATTATGCAAGGAAAAATTTGAGGACAATTTTTAAGGGAATAAAAATTTACTCATCTTACAATATCAGAATTCTGAGTATTGATGATATGCTTTATGTATACCCTAAAAGTTAGTACTTGCTTTATGGTCTAAATATTTAGTTGGTGATTATACATTAATGTATTAATGCATTAATGTAATATTATGCATAATATGTACTAAACCATATAGTACAGAAAATAGTTTAATTTAGAACTCTGGCTTTGGGAGCCAGGGGTGAGAGTTAAAATCTCTTTTTTCTGGCACTAGGGAGGGGTTTAACCTCCAGTCTTCGGATTACAAGACCGATGCTTTAAGTTAAGCTACTAGGGCAAGCTCATTCTAGTGCTTTATTTTCTAGTCATCCTGTAATTGGTATTAGGACCAAAAACAGTGCGAAATATAGGACGGATGCGATTTGCCCAATAATGACGAATGGGTGTTCAACTGGCATTCCCCCAATTCATGTTAAAATAATTATGTCTGCAACTAGGGCTCAAAAGAGGAATTGAGTGATTGGTCGGAATGTTAGTCCTCGTTGTTTTGATGTGTGGAGGATTGGTACAACTATCAGTACGAGAATGGAAAATAAAAGTGCTAGGACTCCCCCGAGTTTGTTGGGGATTGATCGAAGAATGGCGTAGGCAAATAGAAAGTATCATTCGGGCTTGATATGGGGAGGGGTAACTAGCGGGTTTGCGGGGGTGAAGTTTTCTGGGTCTCCCAGGAGGTTGGGTGAAAATAATGCTAAGGATGTAAGTGCTAGCAGTATAACTACGAATCCAAATAAGTCTTTGTAAGAGAAGTATGGGTGGAATGAGATTTTGTCTGCGTCTGAGTTTAGGCCTGCTGGGTTGTTTGATCCTGTTTCGTGAAGAAATAGCAGGTGAATAATGGTGGCTGCGGCAATAACGAATGGGAGTAGGAAGTGGAAGGCGAAGAACCGTGTTAGTGTTGCATTGTCTACTGAGAACCCTCCCCAAATTCATTGGACTAGGGCGTCTCCTATGTAGGGGACTGCGGATAGGAGGTTGGTAATTACTGTTGCGCCTCAAAACGATATTTGTCCTCATGGTAGTACATAGCCCACAAAAGCTGTTATTATTACTAATAGTAGGAGGACAACTCCAATGTTTCATGTTTCTTTGTATAGGTAGGATCCGTAGTATAATCCTCGGGCGATGTGCATGTAGATGCAGATAAAAAAGAATGATGCCCCGTTGGCGTGAATATTTCGGATTAGTCATCCGTAATTTACGTCTCGGCAAATGTGTGCTACTGAGGAAAAGGCGGTGGAGATGTCAGATGTGTAGTGTATAGCTAGAAATAATCCGGTGAGGATTTGGGTAATCAGGCATAGTCCTAGCAGGGACCCAAAGTTTCATCATACTGAGATGTTAGAGGGGGCTGGTAGGTCAACTAATGCGTCGTTAGCAATTTTAATTAGGGGATGTGTTTTTCGTAGGCTTGCCATTAGGGTTCTTGTAGTTGAATAACAACGGTGGTTCTTCAAATCATTGGTCTCGGTTAAAATCCGGGCAGGAATTATGACTTATCTTGTATCATTACTGTTGATGGCTTTAATTGTTGGCTTAGTTGCTGTGGCTTCTAATCCTGCACCTTATTTTGCTGCTTTTGGTTTAGTGGTGGCGGCGGGGGTTGGGTGTGGGGTGCTTATTGGTCACGGGGGGTCTTTTTTATCTTTAGTTCTTTTTTTAATTTATTTGGGTGGAATACTTGTTGTGTTTGCCTATTCAGCGGCTTTGGCTGCTGAGCCTTATCCGGAGGCGTGGGGGGACCGTTCTGTGGTTGGCTATGTCATGATCTATTTGCTAGGCGTAGGTTTAATAGTTGGTTTACTTTGGGAGGATTGGTATGAGGGGTCTTGAATTGTTGTTGATGGTTTAAAGGAGTTTTCTATGTTGCGAGGGGATACCAGCGGTGTGGCAATAATATATTCGTCTGGTGGGGGTATGTTGATTATTTGTGCGTGGGTGTTGTTGTTAACTTTGTTTGTTGTGTTAGAATTGACTCGAGGGCTGGGTCGTGGAACGCTTCGTGCAGTTTAAAGGGTTGTTAGCAGGATAGCGAGGGCTGTGGTGAATAGAAAGATTGTTAAATATGTTTTAATTATTCCTCGTTGGGCGTCACTAAAGGTTTTTGCCATTTTGATTTGTGTAGAGGACATTCCTTTTGGTCCAGCGGCTTCAAATCAGGTTTGGTCTACTAGTTGTGTAGCAATTGATTGTCCTATGGTTAGGTTTAGTTTGGGAATAAGTCGATGGATAATTGCAGGAAAATAGCCTAGTATGTTGGAGAAGTGATGGGGAGAGGTTGTTGGGCTAGTTTTGAATTGTTTGCCGGTTAGTGATGTTAGTTCTATGGCTGTTAGTAGGCCGGTAATTGTTACTGCAAGGGCAGCTATTTTGAGGGTTAGCGGTATAGTTATAATAGGTGTTTTAGAGGGTAAAAAGTTTGATGTAATGATAAGTCCTGCAATAATGCTTCCTCAGGCTAGTCGTTTGATCGGGTTAATTACTGATGGGTTGTTTTCGTTGATAGGGGAGAGGGGTGGGAATCGGGGGGAACCCATGGTGACGAAGAAAATTACTCGGAAGCTGTAGACAGCAGTAAAGGATGTGGCAATGAGTGTTAGGGTTAGGGCCCAGGCGTTTAGGTAAGAGGTATTTAGGGCTTCAATGATTGCATCTTTTGAGAAGAAGCCGGCTAGGAATGGTGTTCCTGCTAAGGCTAGACTGCCGATGGTTAAGCAGGTCGAGGTGAGTGGTAAGAGGTTTTGTAGGCCTCCCATTTTTCGGATGTCTTGTTCGTCGTTTAGGCTGTGGATGATGGATCCGGAGCATAGGAATAGTATTGCCTTAAAAAAGGCGTGAGTGCAGATATGTAGAAATGCTAATTGGGGTTGGTTAAGGCCAATGGTGACTATTATGAGTCCTAGTTGGCTGGATGTTGAGAATGCTACAATTTTTTTGATATCATTTTGTGTTAGGGCGCAGGCAGCTGTAAATAGGGTGGTTAGGGCTCCTAGGCATAGGCAAATTGTTAGTGCCAGGTTGTTGTCTTCTATAATAGGGTGTAGTCGAATAAGTAGGAAGATGCCTGCGACGACTATGGTGCTGGAGTGAAGTAGGGCAGAGACTGGCGTGGGACCCTCCATGGCGGAGGGTAGTCATGGATGGAGGCCGAATTGGGCTGATTTACCAGTTGCCGCTAGGATTAAACCAATTAGGGGGAGTGTTATATCAGAGGTTTTTGATAGATAAAAAATTTGTTGAATTTCCCATGAGTTTAGGTTTATGGCAATTCAGGCTATGCTTATAATTAATCCGATGTCTCCTACTCGGTTGTATAAGACTGCCTGAAGGGCCGCTGTGTTAGCATCTGCTCGTCCATATCATCAGCCAATTAGAAGAAATGATATAATTCCTACCCCCTCTCACCCAATAAAGAGTTGAAATATGTTGTTGGCGGTTACAAGGATAATTATGGCTACTAGGAATAGAAGCAGGTATTTGAAGAATCGGTTTATATTTGGGTCGGAGTGCATGTACCAGGATGCAAATTCAAGGATAGATCAAGTTACATAGAGGGCAATAGGTGTAAAGATGAGGGAGTAGTGATCAAACTTAAAGCTGATGTTAATATCAAATGAGGTGGTGTTCATTCAGTGTCAGTTAGTGATAATAGTCTCAGCTCCTTGGTCTAGGAACATTATAAGTGGTAGGAGGCTGATGAAGAATGCGGTGCTTACGGCAGTTTTTACATGTGTTGTTGCTCAGCTTGGGTCTTTGGGGTTTGGGGTCAATGTAGTTAATAGGGGGTAGATGAGGGTTGTGATTATTAGAATTAATGAGGATGATAAAATTAGGGTAGTTGGGTGCATAGCTTCCACTTGGATTTGCACCAAGAGTTTTTGGTTCCTAAGACCAATGGATGAGCTGTTATCCTTTAGAAGCGTAAGGAAGCCACGGAGTTTAGCCGTGGATGTAAGTATTAGCAGTGCTTATTGCCTCTGGCCTTCCTTGGTGAGTAAGGGGATTTTAACCTCTATTTTTAGAATCACAATCTAATGTTTTAAATTAAACTATACTTACTAGTGGCATCAGCCTCATATAAGTTCGGGTTTTGTTACTAGTAAAATGACTGGGAGGAGGTGGAGCACTATTAGCAAATGTTCTCGGGTGTGGAATGGTGATAGTCCCGAAATATGGCTTGGTGTTGGTCCTCGTTGGGTTATTAAGAATAAATATAGGGAGTAACCTGCTGTGATTAGTGTTCCTACTCCTGTAAGCATAATGGTTCATGGGGATCAGCTAAAAAGCGTGGTGATAATTATAAGTTCACCTATTAAATTCGGGAGGGGTGGTAGTGCCAGGTTGGCTAAATTAGCAATGAATCATCAGACTGCTGTTAGTGGGAAAATTATTTGGAGTCCTCGAGCTAATACTATGGTTCGGCTGTGGGTTCGTTCGTAGGCAGTGTTAGCCAGGCAGAATAGTGCGGAGGATACTAGGCCGTGGGCAATTATTAGAATAATTGCGCCTGTGAATCCTCATGGGGTTTGAATTAGAATGCCTCCTGCTACTAGGCCTATGTGGCTTACAGATGAGTAGGCAATTAATGATTTTAGGTCTGTTTGGCGAAGGCAGATTGATCCGGTCATGATGATGCCTCATAGTGCTAAAATAATAAAGGGGTAGGCTAGTTCTTTTGAGAGTGGGTCTAATATAATTATTATTCGTATTATACCGTATCCTCCTAGTTTTAGTAAAACTGCAGCTAGGACCATAGATCCTGCCACTGGGGCCTCGACGTGGGCCTTTGGGAGTCATAGGTGGACCCCATAGAGTGGTATTTTAACTAAAAATGCAATTACGCATCCTGTTCACCAGATATTGTGGCCTCATGAGTTAAGTGTTAGGGGTTGAGAATATTGTAAGATTAACATTGAGAGAGTTCCTGTTGTCTGTTGTAGAAGAAGGAGGGCTACTAGGAGGGGTAGTGATCCTGCTAGGGTATAAAACAGGAAGTAGGTTCCTGCGTTGAGGCGTTCGGTTTGGTTTCCTCATCGGGTAATAATAATTAATGTGGGGATAAGGGTGGCTTCGAATATAATGTAGAACATAATAATTTCTGTGGCTCCGAATGCTATAATGAGGAAGGTCTGTAGGGAGGCCAGGAGGGTGATATATAGGCGTTGGCGGTTGATGGGTTCGGGGTAGATGTGGTTTTGGCTGGCTAAAATTATTAATGGGAGAAGCCAGCAGGTGAGTACCAGGAGGGGGGTTGACAGGGGGTCTGTGGCTAGATAGGTGTTTGAGGTTGATCATCCGGTTTCTGAAGTTCATTTTAGTCAAGAAAGGCTAATAAGGGCAATTAGGAGGCTTTGTGCAGTTGTTGTTGTTCATAATCATTTGGGAGATGATAGTCAGATTGTAGGAAATAGCATAATTGTGGGGACTAGTACTTTTAGCATTGTAGTAGATTAAGGTTTTGTAGGCGGTCAGTTCCGTGGGTTCGGGCTGTGGCAACCAGAAGGGCCAGGCCTGCGCTGGCCTCGCAGGCGGAGAAGGCTAGTAGCAGCATAGGTGCTGTGGAAAATACAGTTGATTCAAATTGTATGGCTCAAAGGGCTAGTGCGATAAACAGGGATAGTATTATTCCTTCTAGGCAGAGTAGTGCGGAGAGCAGGTGGGTGCGGTGGAATGCTAGGCCTATTAGTCCTAATGTAAAGGCTGAGCTAAAGCTGAAGTGTACGGGTGTCATAAGAGGGCCGTGGAATTTAACCACAATCTTCTGAGCCGAAATCAGAGGTCTTTTATTGGACTAGTCCTCTATTCTGCCCATTCCAGGCCTCCTTGAATTCACTCATAAACTAGTCCTAGTGTAAGTAAAATTAGGACTGCTGTGGCTCAGAATAAGGTTCCGGCAGGGTTGTGGAGTTGGTCTCCTCAGGGTAGTGGGAGGAGTAGGGCAATTTCTAGGTCAAATAATAAAAATAAAATTGCTACTAAGAAGAATCGAAGTGAGAACGGGAGTCGAGCAGATCCTAGGGGGTCGAAGCCGCATTCGTAGGGTGAAAGTTTTTCTGCGTCTGGGTTTATTTGTGGTAGTCAAAAAGATACAATTGCCAATACCAGGGAGAGGGTAGTTGCGATGGTTACGATTGTAATAACTAAGTTCATTATCTTTCCTTGGGGTTTAACCAAGACTGGGTGATTGGAAGTCACTTGTACTACTTTAATACTAGAAAGATATGAGCCTCATCAGTAAATGGATACGTAAAGGAATAGTCATACTACGTCTACAAAGTGTCAGTATCATGCGGCGGCTTCAAAGCCGAAGTGATGTTCAGATGTAAAGTGATATTGGATTTGGCGAAGTAGGCAGACGGCCAGGAATGAGGATCCAATAATAACATGGAGTCCATGGAATCCTGTGGCCACAAAGAATGTTGAGCCGTAGACTCCGTCTGCAATTGTAAATGGTGCTTCATAATATTCTATGGCTTGTAAGGCAGTAAAGTATAATCCTAGTAAAATAGTTAGTGCGAGGGATTGAATGGCTTGTTTGCGTCCACCTTCTATTAGGCTGTGGTGGGCTCATGTTACTGTGACCCCTGACGCCAGAAGGACGGCTGTGTTAAGTAGTGGGACTTCGAATGGGTCTAATGTGATAATTCCTGTTGGGGGTCAACATCCTCCTAGCTCTGGTGTGGGTGCTAGGCTTGAGTGGTAGAAAGCTCAGAAAAATCCGAGGAAAAAGAATACTTCGGATGTAATAAATAAAATTATTCCGTAGCGTAGACCTTTTTGTACTGGGGGCGTATGGTGGCCTTGGAAGGTTCCTTCTCGAATAATGTCTCGTCATCATTGGTATATGGTAAGGAGTAGGAGAACTATTCCGAGGGCTAGGAGTGTAGTTGAGTGGAAGTGAAACCAGACTGCTAGGCCTGATGTCATTAGTAGAGCTCCGACTGCGCCGGTTAGTGGTCATGGGCTTGGATCAACCATATGATATGCATGTGCTTGGTGGGCCATTAAACGTTCTCTTGCAGGTATAGGCTTAGGAGAAGGACAAATACATAAGCTTGAATCATAGCTACTGCAACTTCTAGAAGTGTGAGAAGAAATAGGACAGCGGCAGTTAAGATTGCTACTGTTGGTATTATTGGGAGTAGGACAAATACGGCTGTGGCGATTAGTTGGATTAGCAAGTGTCCAGCAGTTAGGTTTGCTGTTAATCGGACGCCTAGGGCTAAAGGTCGAATGAATAGGCTAATTGTTTCGATGATGATGAGCACAGGAATTAAAGGAATGGGAGTGCCCTCTGGTAGTAAGTGTCCTAGGGCGACTGTTGGTTGATTTCGTATCCCAATAATAACTGTGGCAAGTCATAGTGGAACAGCAAATCCTATATTTAATGACAATTGTGTTGTTGGGGTGAAGGTGTATGGTAATAGTCCAAGCATGTTAATGGTAATTAAGAATACTATTAACGAGGCTAATAGTAATGCTCATTTGTGGCCTCCCATATTTAATGGTAGTATAAGTTGATTGGTAAATCGATTAATAAATCATCCTTGAATTGTGATTAGACGGTTATTAATTCATCGTGATGAGGGGGTGGGGAGTAGAACTCATGGCAGGGCGATTGCGATTGCAATTAGGGGGATGCCGAGATAAGACGGGCTTGCAAATTGATCGAAGAAGCTTATTGCCATGGTCAGTCTCAAGGTTCAGTTTTGTGTTTTTCGGAGTCCAGAAGGGCCGGTTCATTAGGTGTGGTGTGGTTTATTACTTTAATGGGGATAATAGTAAGAAATGCTAATCATGAAAATACTAAGATTGCGAATCAAGGGGCGGGGTTTAATTGAGGCATTTCACTAGAGGTGGTTGGGAGGCACCATTCTTTGGCTTAAAAGGCCAATGCTGAAGCCCGGATTTAGCTTCCTAGTGAGGCGTCTTCTAGTATAAGTGATGATCAGTTTTCGAAGTGTTCAAGAGGGACTGCTTCTACTACAATGGGTATAAAGCTGTGGTTTGCTCCACAAATTTCGGAGCATTGCCCGTAAAATACTCCTGGGCGAGAGGCAATGAAGGCTGTTTGATTAAGACGTCCTGGGACGGCGTCTATCTTTACCCCAAGGGATGGGACGGCTCAGGAGTGCAGTACGTCTTCGGCCGAGACAAGTACCCGAATTGGAGATTCCATTGGGACAACCATTCGGTGGTCTGTCTCAAGTAATCGAAATTGTCCGGGATTAAGGTCTTGGGTTGGGATTATATATGAGTCAAAGCCCAGGTTTTCGTAATCAGTGTATTCGTAGCTTCAGTATCATTGGTGACCCATGGCTTTAATTGTTAGGTGTGGGTCATTAATCTCATCTATAAGATAAAGAATTCGTAAGGAGGGAAGGGCAATTATAACAAGAATTACAGCCGGTAGGACGGTTCATACAATTTCAATTTCTTGAGAGTCTAAAATGTACTTGTTTGTAAGTTTTGTTGACACTATTGCAACAATAATATAAAGTACCAGGGTGCTGATTAAAAATACGATTATTAAAGCGTGGTCATGAAAGTGAAGAAGTTCTTCTATAACGGGTGATGCCGCGTCTTGGAATCCTAGTTGTGTGGGATGTGCCATTAAGCTTAAAGCTTAAGACATGCAGGGGTTTAACCTACTATTTCACCTTGACAAAGTGATGTAATTTACGGGTTTACTAATGTCTTTAAAAGGAAGTGACAGAGTGGTTATGTGACTGGCTTGAAACCAGTAGATGGGGGTTCAATTCCTCCCTTCCTCGTTAATTTGATTGAACTTGAACAAATGCGGGTTCTTCAAATGTGTGGTATGGAGGGGGGCATCCATGTAGTCATTCAACATTTGTCATGGTTAATTCTACAGATGTGACTTCTCGTTTTGCGGCGAAGGCTTCTCATAAAATGAATAAGAACATAATCACTGCTACTAGCGAAATCAGGGACCCAATAGAGGATACTGTGTTTCACAGGGTGTAGGCGTCTGGGTAGTCTGAATATCGACGTGGTATCCCAGCTAGGCCGAGGAAGTGCTGGGGAAAGAAAGTGAGGTTTACGCCCACAAATATCACCCCAAAGTGGATTTTGGTTCAAGTGCTGTGAAGAGTATATCCTGTAAATAGGGGGAATCAATGTACAAAGGCCGCCATGATGGCAAATACGGCTCCTATTGACAGTACGTAGTGGAAGTGTGCGACAACATAGTATGTGTCATGCAGGACAATGTCTAGTGATGAGTTGGCTAATACAATTCCTGTCAGCCCCCCCACTGTAAACAGGAAAATGAAGCCCAGGGCTCAGAGTATTGGTGTTTCTCATTTAATTGATCCTCCGTGGAGTGTGGCTAGTCAGCTGAACACTTTTACACCCGTTGGGATGGCAATAATTATAGTTGCGGATGTGAAATATGCACGAGTGTCTACGTCTATGCCGACTGTGAATATGTGATGGGCTCAGACGATAAAGCCTAGGAGGCCAATGGCCATTATTGCTCAGACCATTCCTATATACCCGAATGGTTCTTTTTTACCTGCATAATAGGCTACAACATGGGAGATGATGCCAAACCCTGGTAAAATTAAAATGTAAACTTCTGGGTGGCCGAAGAATCAAAATAGGTGTTGGTAAAGAATGGGGTCTCCCCCTCCTGCGGGGTCAAAGAATGTAGTATTTAGGTTTCGATCTGTTAGAAGTATTGTGATTCCGGCAGCTAGGACTGGAAGAGATAATAAGAGGAGAACAGCGGTTACAAGGACAGCTCATACAAATAATGGGGTCTGGTATTGGGAGACGGCTGGGGGTTTTATGTTAATTGTTGTTGTAATGAAATTGATTGCCCCAAGGATGGATGATACCCCGGCTAGGTGGAGGGAGAAAATAGTTAGGTCTACGGATGCGCCTGCATGGGCTAAATTACCGGCTAGTGGCGGGTAGACTGTTCATCCTGTGCCGGCCCCGGCTTCAACGCCAGAGGAGGCTAAGAGTAGTAGAAATGATGGTGGGAGAAGTCAGAAGCTTATATTGTTTATTCGAGGAAATGCTATATCTGGGGCCCCGATCATCAGGGGGACAAGTCAATTACCAAATCCTCCAATAAGAATAGGCATTACTATAAAGAAAATTATAACAAAGGCATGTGCGGTAACAATAACATTATAAATTTGGTCATCGCCGAGGAGTGATCCTGGCTGGTTTAGCTCAGCTCGAATAAGTAAGCTAAGAGCGGTACCGACTATTCCGGCTCAGGCACCAAATACTAAATAAAGGGTGCCAATATCTTTGTGGTTGGTAGAGAAGAATCAGCGTGTGATTGCCACAGGTAGGATGGCCGAAATTAGGCGGTGGGTTGTAGCCCCGAAGATAGAGGTTTAAATCCTCTTCCTATCAAGTCCCGTGGTGGAGTACACATTAGATTGCAAATCTTAAGACGCAGATTAACGTCTGCCGGGGCTTTCCCGCCTTACTCGGCTAACGGCGGGAAGGTAGATGAATGCTCGCTGGTTTGGGCGCTTAGCTGTTAACTAAGAGTTTGTAGGATCGAGGCCTTCTCATCTAGTAGGGCCTTAGCTTAATTAAAGTGTCTGAGTTGCATTCAGAAGATGTGAGATAGAGTCTTGCAGGTCTTAATCAGGGACTAGGAGATTTTAACTCCTGCTTAGGGCTTTGAAGGCTCTTGGTCTGGTTTATCCTAAGTCCCTAGGTGATTAGTATTAGGATGGCTGGGGTGAGGGGTAGTAGTCCTAGGGCAATTGTTGTTAATAGGGCCATGGCAAGTGTTGATTGGGTTGTTTGGGTTCGTCATGGTACTGTGGCATTCGTTGTGTTTGGGGAGATAGTGAGGGTTATGGCGTAACATAGTCGTAGGTAGAAGTATAGGCTTAGTAGGGCAGCCAGGGCTATAATTGTTGCTGTAAGTGGAAGCTCTTGTTTTGTTATTTCTTGTAGAATTAGTCATTTTGGCATAAATCCTGTTAGTGGTGGAAGGCCCCCCAGTGAGAGCAGGGCTAGGGCTGTTGTTGATGCTAGGATTGGGGTTTTTGATCATATTGTTGTTAGAGTGCTGATTTTTGTGGTTGATGCTATTTTTAGTGAGAGGAATGCTGTGGAGGTTATAAGAATATACGTGCCTAGTGCAAGCAGGGTCAGATGGGGGGCATATTGTAAAATGACTATTATTCAGCCTATGTGTGCGATTGAGGAGTAGGCTAAGATTTTTCGGATTTGGGTTTGATTAAGTCCTCCTCAGCCTCCAATTAGTGTGGACAGAAGTCCTAGGGATGTAAGTATAAGGGGGTCAATGGTTGGCGCTACTTGGATAATAAGTGCGAATGGGGCTAGTTTTTGTCAAGTTGATAAAATTAGTCCTGTGAGTAAGTCAAGTCCTTGTAGTACTTCTGGTAGTCAGAAGTGTATTGGTGCTAGGCCAATTTTTAGTGCTAGGGCACCAATTACTATTGTAGAGGCAAGGGGGTGGGATAAGTTGTTAATGTCTCATTCGCCTGTAATTCATGCATTTGTTGTTGCGGCAAATAGGATTATTGCTGCGGCGGTTGCTTGGGTTAGGAAGTATTTTGTGGTTGCTTCAACTGCTCGTGGGTGGTGTTGTTGTGCTATTAGGGGGGTAATTGCTAGGGTATTAATCTCCAATCCTATTCAGGCGAGTAGTCAGTGGGAGCTGGCAAAGGTCAGGGTGGTTCCCAGTCCTAGGCTAGACAAGAGGATGGTGAGTACATAGGGGTTCATTGATAGGGGAGGGATTTTAACCGTCATGTTCGGGGTATGGGCCCGAAAGCTTAATTAGCTGACCTTATCATAGAGAGTGGTGTAGAGGAAGCACCAGGAGTTTTGATCTCCTGAGTATGGGTTCAATTCCCTTCTTTCTAGGAACTGGGGGGACTTTAACCCCCATAAGCCACTCTATCAAAGTGGTCCTTGGGAATTCAGGCACGGTTCCTTATGGTTATAGTTGTGGGGGGAGTCCTGCTAGTGCGATTGGGAGGGCGGTGTGTCATAAGACTAGGGCTAGGGTTAGGGGGAGGAAGTTTTTTCATACTAAGTGTATGAGTTGATCATATCGGAATCGTGGGTATGAAGCCCGGATTCATAGGAATATTACTGAGAGGAGTGCAGCTTTAGTTATTAGGTTAATTGTTGTTAGTTCTGGGATATATGGTGTGTGTGATGCGCCAAGGAAGAGGATGGCTGATAGGGTATTTATTAGCAGGATGTTAGCATACTCGGCTAGGAAAAATAGGGCGAATGGTCCGCCAGCATATTCTACATTAAAGCCGGATACTAATTCAGATTCGCCTTCAGTTAGGTCGAAGGGTGCACGGTTTGTTTCGGCTAGTGTGGAGATATATCATATTGCGGCTAGCGGTCAGGCGGGGACTAGTAGTCAGATGTTTTCTTGTGTAATGTTAAGTATTTGTAGTGTGTAGCCCCCGGAGAAGATAATAATGGAAAGTAGAATTAATCCTAGGCTTACTTCATAGGAAATTGTTTGGGCGACAGCTCGGAGGGCACCAATTAGTGCGTATTTTGAGTTTGATGCCCATCCTGATCCTAGAATGGAGTATACTGCCAGGCTTGATAGGGCTAGAACAAATAAAATACCCAAGTTTAGGTCGGTGATGGGGTGTGGTATGGGTATTGGTGCCCATAGGGTTATAGCCAGGGTTAATGCAAGTATTGGGGCTGTTAAAAATAGAAATGGGGATGATGTAGATGGGCGGATTGGTTCTTTAGTAAATAGTTTGACTCCGTCGGCGATTGGCTGAAGTAAGCCGTAAGGGCCTACAATATTTGGGCCTTTTCGTAATTGTATATATCCTAGGACTTTTCGTTCAAGGAGTGTGAGAAAAGCCACGGCTAGTAGGACGGGAACAATATATGCGAGTGGATTAATTAGATGGGTTAATAAAGTGTTTAGCATGAACTAAGAAGAGGATTTGAACCTCTGGTTGAAAGGGCTTAGGCCTTTTGCAATTACCATGCTCTGCCATCTTAGTGTGGCCTTATTTTGGCGGATCTTTTGGGTCCTCCCTTTATTTAATTTAGTTGTTTTCATTAATTAGGGGTAAGGCGTGCTTTTAGCATGGGCCTTTTTTTTCCGGTCCTTTCGTACTAGGAAAAATGACTTTACAGATAGAAACTGACCTGGATTGCTCCGGTCTGAACTCAGATCACGTAGGACTTTAATCGTTGAACAAACGAACCCTTAATAGCGGCTGCACCATTAGGATGTCCTGATCCAACATCGAGGTCGTAAACCCTCTCGTCGATATGGACTCTTGGAGAGGATTGCGCTGTTATCCCTAGGGTAACTTGGTTCGTTGATCGGCCGGGGGGCCGGATCATAATTGGTCAGAATTTCTGTGACTTGGAAGTGTCTTTCTTAGTTTTAGGGTTTAGTCCCAATCCACTTGGAGGATCTTTTGTTCTCCATGGTCGCCCCAACCGAAGGTAAAATTCCATTTTCTACTAGGTTTAACACTTTTTAATAAGTTGTTTGACGTAGTTGGGTTTGTACCTTAAGCTCCAAAGGGTCTTCTCGTCTTGTATTTTTATACCCGCTTCTGCACGGGTAAATCAATTTCACTGACTTGAAAGGGGAGACAGTTAAGCCCTCGTTTGGCCATTCATACAGGTCTTCATTTAAAAGACAAGTGATTGCGCTACCTTTGCACGGTCAAAATACCGCGGCCGTTGAACTTGTAGTCACTGGGCAGGCTGGACCTCCTATACATAGGGGTTTGCAGGAGGCGATGTTTTTGGTAAACAGGCGAGGCTTATGTTTGCCGAGTTCCTTCCCTTTCTTTTAGTCTTTCCTTGGTGCACTCCAGTGTGGGGTTAACGATTTTGGTGTTGTGGGGTTTTCTTGATTTTGTTTGTGTTAACACTGCCCTCTTTTTTTGGGTTCGTTAATTTCCAGTGGTTAGTCCGATCTGGTTTACACTTGTGCTGGGAGAGGATTATGTCCTCTTGTTACTCATATTAGCATGGTCTCTTCCATGTTGGCATGGAATGGCCTAATATTGTTTAGGGGAGTAGGGTTATTTATCAGTATAATAAATTTTGTGTCGCTTGAGCTTTAACGCTTTCTGTCCAGATGGCTGCTTTTAGGCCCACTGAGGCGACTAGTTTTAAAAAATATGACCCTTATCCTTCTTTTTAAGGTTGTGTCCTTGGTTAAAGGGGCTGTACCCCCTTTAACTAACTCTCGTGCTTCTCTTTTTGCTTGTTTAGATATTTCTTGGTTGATTAAAGGGGTACGAGGCTGAACTTCTATTCATTTCTTAGGCAACCAGCTATCACCAAGTTCGGTAGGTCTGTCACCTCTACCCGGGGCTCATCCCACTCTTTTGCCACAGAGACGGGTTGGCCCATTAGGCTGTCCCGGGGTAGCTCACTTGGTTTCGGGGTATCAAACTAAAGGTCGCTTTGCTTGTGTAGTACTGGCTAAATCATGATGCAAAAGGTACGAGGTTTAGGCTCTGCTTTTTTGTGCTTGTATGGACTGTTTCATTACTCTTTCAGCTTTCCCTTGCGGTACTTTTTCTATTGCTTGAGGTTACCTTTTCTGTCTCCCGTACTAAGGTGGAAAAATGGTTTAGTTTATTAATTTAGGCTTATGCTATATTATTTATGTTGTTAGGTTAATTTGATAATTAAGCTAGCTGTTTGGCTCAGGGTGATCCAACTTGCATGGATGTCTTCTCGGTGTAAGGGAGGTGCTTAACTATCTCAGCCACGCCCTGGGTTTGATCCAAGTGCACCTTCCGGTACACTTACCATGTTACGACTTGCCTCCCCTTGTCGGTGCTTTAGTGTTAGGGACATTTGTTGCTGTGTGACAGGGGAGAGTGACGGGCGGTGTGTACGCGCCTCAGAGCCGGGTTCAAAAGGACACTCTATTTCCTTTTTACTACTAAATCCTCCTTCGAGTAATTTTTCAGGGTACTGTTCGTTAATATTCTATAATAGAAAATGTAGCCCATTTCTTCCCATTTCGTGCGCTACACCTCGACCTGACGTTTTGGAATATATTCATTTAGCTTACTGTTAGTCCTTCACAGGGTAAGCTGACGACGGCGGTATATAGGCGGGGATGACTAGAAGTGGTGAGGTTTAACGGGGGTTATCGGTTCTAGAACAGGCTCCTCTAGGGGGGTCTAAGGCACCGCCAAGTCCTTTGGGTTTTAAGCTAACGCTCGTAGTACCCTGGCGGACGTTTGTTGTGTAATAACGTCTAGGTTTACGGCTAAGCATAGTGGGGTATCTAATCCCAGTTTGTTTCTTAGCTTTCGTGGGGTCAGGTGGGCTATGTTAAAGCTACTTTCGTTTGATTGGGCTTCGGACACTCAGGAGCGTATGACGGCCAAGAGGCTCTTTGGCTTTAAAATTTCTGCTCTCCTTAACCACCCTTTACGCCGTGCCTATCGACTAGGGCCTCTCGTATAACCGCGGTGGCTGGCACGAGTTTTACCGGCCCTCTTAGCACTAACTAAGTCAAGTTTTCACTTATGGCTTAATGTCTATCACTGCTGAATTCCCTTGGGGGTGTGGCGTGGCAAGGCGTCTTGGGCTAAAAATATGTGCCTGATGCCTGCTCCTCGTCCCCGGGTGGGGGATTAAGGGCATCCTCACAGGGCTGCGGATACTTGCATGTGTAAATTGTGCTAAAGCTGATAGTAAAGTCAGGACCAAGCCTTTGTGCATGCGGAGCTTTTTAGGGCCCATCTTAGCATCTTCAGTGCTATGCTTTATTTTAAGCTACGCTAGC